AACAAAAAAAAATGAATTCCTTAAAAAGACATACTCTCAAAATAGAAAAATTTATGAAGCTTCTTATTTAGATCTAGATAAAAATGAAGAAAATTCAAAGATTAATATTAATACATTTGAGAAACCCTTTTTAACTCTTCTTTTCAATTATAATCGATGGAATCGACCAATGCGATATATAAAAAATAATAGATTTGAAAATGCTATAAGAAATGAAATGTCACAATCTTTTTTTTCGACATGTCAAAGTTATGAAAAAAAAAATATATCTTTGTCATTTCCACCGAGTTTATCTACTTTTTGGGAAATGATACAAAGACAAAGAAAGGGACCCTTATTAATATTAATAATAAAAAAAGATGAATTATACAATCATTGGGTTTATACTAATCAAGAAAAAAAGAATAATCTAAACAATGAGTTGGTAAATCGAATTGAAACTATAGACAAAGCATCTTTTTTTGTCGATATACTAGAAAAAAAAATTCGATTGTGTAATAAGGGAAATAAAAAAGAATATTTGCGCCAAATATATGATCCTTTCTTAAACGGGCCGCATCGTGGAAGAATCCAAAAATTTCTTTCACCTTTAATTATAAATGAAATTGTAACAGAAAGTTTTCTAGAAACAAATAAAATTCATACTATCTTTCTTACTGATACTCATCTCCAAAAATTTGAAGATAAAATGGATAGATTTGAAAAAAAAACATTATCCAAAAAAATTGGACTAAAAGAAATTAGTAAAAAGGTACCTAGATGGTCGTATAAATTAATCAATGAATTAGAACAACAGGAAGGAGAAGGTGAAGAAGAAGTACTCATTGATCATGAGATTCGTTCAAGAAAATTCAAACATGTAGTAATTTTTAGTGATAACGGGCAAAATAGTGATACTACTAATAAAGATACTAACAACCCTGATCAAACAGACGAAGTGGCTTTAATACGCTATTCACAACACTCGGATTTTCGGAGAGACATAATCAAAGGCTCTATCCGAGCACAAAGATGTAAAACAGTTATTTGGGAACTCTTTCAAGCAAATATGCATTCTCTCCTCTTTTTGAACAGAATAGATAAATTGAGTTTTTTTTATTTTGATACCTCAAGACTAATGAAACTCATTTTTCGAAACTGGATGAGAGAGGGAACAGAAATAAAAATTTCAGATTATACAGAAGAAGAGAGAAAAGAAGAAAAAAAAAAAGAGAAGGACAAAAAAGAAGAAAACAAAAGAAAGGAGAAAGCCCGAATAGAAATAGCGGAAGCTTGGGATACGATTCCATTTGCGCAAGTAATAAGGGGTTTCATGTTAATAACTCAATCAATTATTAGAAAATTTATTCTATTACCTTCATTAATAATAGTTAAAAATATTGTCCGTATGCTACTATTGCAATTTCCTGAATGGTCTGAAGATTTAAAAGAATGGAAGAGAGAAATACATATTAAATGTACTTATAATGGTGTTCAATTATCAGAACGAGAATTTCCAAAAAATTGGTTACTAGACGGCATTCAGATAAAAATCCTATTTCCTTTCTGTCTAAAACCTTGGCACGGATCTAAACTAAGGTATTCTTATCTAGATCAAATGAAAAAAAAGGGTAAAAAAGATTCTTTTTGTTTTTTAACAATTTGGGGAATGGAAACTGAAATCCCTTTTGGTTCTCCCCAAAAAAGGCCTTCCTTTTTTGAACCTGTTTTAAAGAAACTCGAAAAAACATTTATAAATTTAAAAAAAAAATTCTTTTTCATTTTACAAGTTTTAAAAGCAAGAACAAGATTCTTTCGAACTATCTCAAAAAAAACAAAAGAAAGGTTTAGCAAAAATATTCGATTTTTAAAACTAATAATAAAAGAAATCTCAAAAAGAAATATATTTCTATTGAGTAGATTGAAAGAAAAAGAAGTAGTAGATAAATCAAACGAAACTAAAAAAGCAAACAATTCTATAATGGGTAATCAACTAATTAATGAATCTATGAATCAAATTAGATCTAGAAATTGGACAAATTTTTTACTGACAGAAAAAAAAATGAATGGTCTAACTGATAGAACAAGTACAATTAGAAAAAAAATAGAAAGAATTACAAAAGAAAAAAAAAAAGTAACTCCAGGAAAAAATGTTAGTCCTAATACTAATAAAAGTAAAAGTCGTTGTAATGCTAAAAGATTTCAATTAACAAAAACTCTTTGGCAAATATTAAAACGACGTAGTGCTCGATTAATACGTAAATTTTATTTTTTTATAAAATTTTTCATTGAAAAGATATACATAGATATCCTTCTATCTATCATTAAAATTCCCAGAATACATACAAAACTTTTTCTTGAATCAACAAAAAATTTGATTGAAAAACCTATTTCCAATACTAAAAAAAAGAACAAAAAAGGTAATAAAACCAATCAAAATACAATTGACTTTATTTCAACTATACAAAAGCCCTTTTATAATATTAGTAATAAGAATTTAAAGAATTTTGATGAATTATCTTCCTTCTCACAAGTATATGTATTTTACAAATTATCACAAGTTCAAGTTCTTAACTTGTTTAAGTTAAGATCTATTCTTGAATATCACGAAACATCTTTTTTTCTTAAAACTTCAATCAAAAATTATTTTGGCAGACAAAGAATAATTGATTCTAAATTCAAAGATAAGAAACTTCCGAACTCAAAAAAAAATCAATGGAAAGGCTGGTTAAGAGGTTATTATCAATATAATTTATCCCCGATTAGATGGTCTAAATTCAAATTAATAGCACAAAAGTGGCGAAATAGCACCAAAAAATGTCGTACAATTCAAGATAAAAATTTTAAAAAAGAAGTTTCATATGAACAAGAACAATTAAGTTATTATAAAAAACAAAGTGATTACGAAATCTATTTATTACCAAATCAGAAAGATAATTTTCAAAAATACTATAGATATAATCTTTTATCTTATAGATCTATTAATTATGAACAGAAAGAGGACCTATCTATTTATAGATCACCATTGCAAGTAAATCAAACTTCAAAGAATTCTTATAATTACAATACACAAAAAAGAAAAAATTTTGCTAGATTAGCCTATATACCTATCAATAATTTTTTAGGAAAAAGCTCGAATATATATATGGAAAAAAATGCGAATCGAAAATATTTTGATTGGAAAATTCTCCACTTTTATTTTAGAAAAAAAATAGATATTGAAGCTTGGGTCAAGAAGGTCAATACCAACAGGAATCAAAATACTAAGACTGAGGCCCCTAAGTATCAAATAATTGATAAAATTGATAAAAAAGATCTTTTTTATTTTATGGTTCATCAAAATGAAGAAAGCAATTTATCCAAGCAAAAAAAAAAATGGGATTGGATGGGAATGAATGCAGAAATATTAAGTCATCCTATAGCGAATCTAGAACTTTGGTTCTTCCCAGAATTTTTCCTGTTTTATAATGCATATAAAATGAAACCCTGGCTTATACCAAGCAAATTACTTTTTTTTAATTTTAATATAAATAAAAGTTTTAGTGAAACTCAAAACATGAATAGAAAACAAAAAGAACTTATACCGTTGAACGAAAAAAAATATTTTGAATTTGAATTCAAGAATCAAAAAGAAAAAGAATTTGAAAATAAAAGAGATCTTAGCTCAAATATACAAAACCAAGAAAACGAGATTGCAGAAACTTATTCGGAATCAGACATGAAAAAACTACAAAAGAAAAAACAATACAAGAGCAATACGGAAGCAGAACTAGATTTCTTCCTGAAAAGATATTTACTTTTTCAATTGAGATGGGATGGTGCTTTGAATCAAAGAATGATCAATAATATCAAAGTATATTGTCTCTTGCTTAGACTGAGAAATAAAAAAAAAATAACCCTATCCTCTATTCAAAGGAGAGAGATGAATCTTGATATAATGCTGATTAAAAAGAATTTAACTCTTACAGAATTAATGAAAAGGGGGAGATTGATTATCGAACCTTTTCGTCTGTCTGTAAAAAAAGTGGGCCAGTTTATTATGCATCAAATTATAAATATTTCATTAGTTCATAAGAGTAGGCATCGTACTAATCAAAGATACCAAGAGCAAAGATATGCCGATAAGGAGGATTTTGATAAATCCATTCGAAGCCATCTAACTGAAAATAAGCATTTTTATTTGTTTTTTCCTGAAAATATTTTAGCGTCTCGACGTCGTAGAGAATTTCGAATTCTAATTTGTTTCCATTCAAAGAATAGTCAAGGTATGGATAAAAATAGAATATTTTGTAATGGGAATAATTTAAAAAGTTCTAGTCAATTTTTGAATGAAAATAAATATCTTAATAGACAAAAATTAATTAAATTAAAATTCTTTCTTTGGCCCAATTATCGATTAGAAGATTTATCTTGTATGAATCGCTATTGGTTTGATACAAATAATGGAAGTCGTTTCAGTCTGTTAAGGATACGTATGTACCCCACAATTGAAAGGTAATTAATGAAACTTTATGTCTGTAACATATCTGATATATGAAAGCAAACAAATGTGCATATAACTTGTCTTACATTTTAGCCTAATATATGATACTAATTTAATGTAAATGTAATGGGGTACCCATTATTTCTAAAAACGAATTAACAAAATCTTCCTAATTTTAAGATTTAAACAATTCTCTTTTGAAAATGCAAAATAGACTATTGTTTTGTATGCCTATCCGAATGCAAGCTTAATTGGATTGATTCTTTTTATTTGAAAAAGTGAGTTGATTATGTATACCAAATTAAACTAACTCACATTATTATTACTGATCAGTAAAATTCATATTTGTAAAAGGGGGGAATTATTTTATGGTAAAAAATTCATTCATTTCAGTTATTTCACAAAAAGAAAAAGAGGAAAACTCGGGGTCTGTTGAATTCCAAGTATTCTGTTTTACTAATAAGATACGAAAGCTTACTTCCCATTTGGAATTGTACAAAAAAGACTATTTATCTCATAGAGGTCTGCGGAAAATTTTGGGAAAGCGCCAACGCCTGCTAGCTTATTTATCAAAAAAAAATGGAGTACGTTATAAAGAATTAATAGGTCAGTTGAATATTCGAGAGATAAAAACTCGTTAATGTGAAAAATTCTTTTAATTTTGATGACTCTCTTTTGATTTTCAGCAATTCATGGAAGAATGAATCGGGAAAAAACCTATGACTGCACCAGCTACAAGAAAGGACCTCATGATAGTCAATATGGGTCCTCACCACCCATCAATGCATGGTGTTCTTCGACTCATCCTTACTCTAGATGGTGAAGATGTTATCGACTGTGAACCAATATTAGGTTATTTACACAGGGGGATGGAAAAAATTGCAGAAAACCGAACAATTATACAATATTTGCCTTATGTAACACGTTGGGATTATTTAGCTACTATGTTTACAGAAGCAATAACTGTAAATGCACCAGAGCAGTTGGGAAATATTCAAGTACCTAAAAGAGCTAGTTATATCAGAGTCATTATGTTGGAGTTGAGTCGTATAGCTTCTCATTTGTTATGGCTTGGGCCCTTTATGGCAGATATTGGTGCACAGACTCCCTTCTTTTATATTTTTCGAGAAAGAGAATTAATATATGATCTATTCGAAGCTGCCACCGGTATGCGAATGATGCATAATTATTTTCGTATTGGAGGAATAGCCGCCGATCTGCCTCACGGCTGGATAGATAAGTGTTTGGATTTTTGCGATTATTTTTTAAGGGAGGTTGCTGAATATAAAAAGCTTATTACGCGGAACCCTATTTTTTTAGAACGAGTTGAAGGGGTAGGCATTATTAGTGAAGAGGAAGCAATAAATTGGGGTTTATCAGGACCAATGCTACGAGCTTCCGGAATACAATGGGATCTTCGTAAGGTTGATCATTATGAGTGTTATGACGAATTTGACTGGGAAGGCCAATGGCAAAAAGAAGGGGATTCATTAGCTCGTTATTTAGTACGAATCAGTGAAATGACAGAGTCTATAAAAATTATTCAACAGGCTCTGGAAGGAATTCCGGGAGGGCCCTATGAGAATTTAGAAACCTGGCGCTTTGCTGGAGTAAGAAATACCGAATGGAATGATTTTGAATACCGATTCATTAGTAAAAAATCTTCTCCTACTTTTGAATTGTCGAAGCAAGAACTTTATGTAAGAGTCGAAGCTCCAAAAGGAGAATTGGGTATTTTTATGGTAGGAGATCAGAATGTTTTTCCTTGGAGATGTAAAATGAGACCGCCGGGTTTTGTCAATTTGCAAATTATTCCTCAATTAGTTAAAAGAATGAAATTGGCTGATATTATGACGATACTAGGTAGCATAGATATCATTATGGGAGAGGTTGATCGTTGAAATGATAATTAATACAACAGAAGTAGAAGCTATCAATTCTTTTTCTAGGTTGGAATTTTTAAAAGAAATCTATGGCATCATATGGATGTTTGTCCCTATTTTAACTACTGTATTAGGAATTACAATAGGCGTACTCATAATTGTTTGGTTAGAAAGAGAAATATCTGCCGGGATACAACAACGTATTGGCCCTGAATATGCCGGCCCATTGGGGGTTCTTCAAGCTCTAGCAGATGGGACAAAATTACTTTTCAAAGAGAATCTTCTGCCATCTCGAGGAAATATTAGTTTATTTAGTATTGGCCCCTCCCTAGCTCTCATATCTATTTTGTTAAGTTATTCCGTAATTCCTTTTGGCTATCATCTTGTTCTAGCCGATCTCAGTATAGGCGTTTTTTTATGGATTGCTATTTCAAGTATTGCTCCCATTGGACTCCTTATGTCAGGATATGGATCAAATAATAAATATTCCTTTTTAGGTGGTCTACGAGCTGCTGCTCAATCAATTAGTTATGAAATACCATTAACTCTATGTGTGTTATCAATATCTCTACGTGTGATTCGTTAAAACATAAACTTTTTTATTTCATTTTTCGTTTCTAGTAAAAAAGTTAAATGAATTGAATCCATTTTTCTTTTTTTATTCATCAATTAAATTAATCAACTAAACCAGCTAGTTATATGAGTGAGAGAAAACAGCTTAAAAATTCGCAGTAAAAAATGGAGTCTCATTGCCTATGTACAAGAGTGAAATGAAAAAGAAACAACAGTCTATACTGTTTATGTTTAACCCCAAACTTTTGATTGATTAGTCATCATGGCTTGAAGCGGGTTTAAAATAAAAGAGCCAACTCTAGAAAATTTTTACTATCTATTCCCATAGTTGTATTACTATAAGAATAATAAGGGATTGAGCAAAAAAGAGTGGATGATTAGGAACACCAAGATACAAAAAGGATTAGTAATGTAAATAATGAAAATTATCCAACCGGATATTTCGACATCAAGAAAATCCAATTGGGGCTTTAAGTTAGTAGAAACGACCAAGCAGTACTCCCCATGATTTCGATCCAGAGTATGCTCCTATCCCCGATTAAGTAAATAACTATCAAGAACGAAATAATCCTTTATCCTTTTTTACGTCTCCCCTTTTATGAGAAAGGAGAATAGGAACAAAGAAATAGAAATAATAGAAAACAAAGACATCTTTTTTCTTTCTTTCTTATCATAGAACTTTCAAAAATTAGAATTCGTATCCTGATTCATGAACTAATGTCTAATTTTTTGAGTCAAAAATAATAGGTTGAAATCCCTATTAATCTATTAATAAAAATGGCTACAAAAAATAGTAGGATTAAGTTATTACTCAACTAAAGAACAATTGAATTGTTAAAAAAAAAGATGAGATCAATTCCGAAGCACGGTTTATTAGAACTATATTCTATAGCAGACAGAATTCCATTGGCGGGACCTTACAATAGATTTTTAGTTTATCTATCGTACAAACATATTAATATTAAAGAATATCGAACAAGTCTTTCAATTTATCTGTGACCCTTGAGGAGCCGTATGAGATGAAAATCTCATGTACGGTTCTGTAATAGAGATGGTAGCAGTGATGTTATCACCGACTAGGATTATCTAATAGTTCAAGTACAGTTGATATAGTTGAAGCGCAATCAAAATATGGTTTTTGGGGATGGAATTTGTGGCGTCAACCTATAGGATTTTTTGTTTTTCTAATTTCTTCGCTAGCAGAATGTGAAAGATTACCCTTTGATTTACCAGAAGCAGAAGAAGAATTAGTAGCAGGTTATCAAACCGAATATTCCGGTATCAAATTTGGTTTGTTTTACGTTGCTTCATATTTAAATTTACTCATTTCTTCATTATTTGTAACAGTTCTTTACTTGGGCGGTTGGAATCTTTCTATTCCGTACATATTCATTCCTGAATTTTTTGAAGTAAATAAAACAATCAAAATCGTTGGAGCCATAATTGGTATCTTTATTACATTAGCTAAAACTTATTTCTTTTTGTTCCTTTCTATCACAACAAGATGGACTCTACCGAGGCTGAGAATGGACCAACTATTAAATCTTGGATGGAAATTTCTTTTACCTATTTCTCTCAGTAATCTATTATTAACAACTTCTTCCCAACTACTTTCGCTATAAAAAAAGAGTGATACTTTCTATTTTTCATTTGTCTTAAACAAGAGAAAGAAACAAATAGCAAATTTCTATAGATATTTATGATATGTTCCCTATGGTAACTGGGTTCATGAATTATGGTCAACAAACAGTACGAGCTGCAAGGTACATTGGTCAAGGTTTCATGATTACCTTATCTCACGCGAGTCGTTTACCTGTAACCATTCAATACCCTTATGAGAAATTAATCACATCCGAGCGATTCCGGGGCCGAATCCACTTTGAATTTGATAAATGTATTGCTTGTGAAGTATGTGTTCGTGTATGTCCTATAGATCTACCCGTTGTTGATTGGAAATTTGAACTCAATATTCAAAAGAAACGGTTACTTAATTACAGTATTGATTTCGGAATCTGTATCTTTTGTGGAAATTGCGTTGAGTATTGTCCAACAAATTGTTTATCAATGACTGAAGAATATGCACTTTCTACTTATGATCGTCACGAATTGAATTATAATCAAATTGCTTTGGGGCGTTTACCGATGTCAGTAATTGACGATTATACAATTCGAACAATTTTGAATTCACCTCAAATAAAAAATGGATAAGGTTTTTTTGATTCAAGAACCTTTTTCAATTTCGAAGGTTTAGTGTTGATTGATATAAATTAGGTTTTTGCTTGATCAATAACTACAAATAAAAACTCTTTATTGATTAGTGAGAATCACGATTCAATTTGGATTCAAAATAGTGAGTTTCTACTCTAATCAATCTAATCAATAAAGAATTAAATTAAATTAACTCAATTAACATAGGATAAAACAAATAAAGTAACGCCCTTTTGCCTGCTCAGGTCAACAAATTCATGATATTTAGAAATTTTCTTATTATTTTACATAGAATGGATTTACCTGGACCAATACATGATTTCCTTTTAGTCTTCCTGGGATTGGGTCTTATATTAGGAAGCCTAGGAGTGATATTATTTCCCAATCCAATTTATTCTGCCTTTTCTTTGGGATTGGTTTTTTTTTGTATATCCTTATTCTATATTCTAGCAAATTCTCACTTTGTAGCTGCGGCGCAACTCCTGATTTATGTAGGAGCTATCAATGTTTTAATCCTATTTGCTGTAATGTTCATGAATGGTTCAGAATATTACACAGATTTTCATCTTTCGACTGTTGGAGATGGAATTACTTTGCTGATTTGTACAAGTATTGTAATTTTCCTAATTACCACTATTTTAGATACGTCATGGTATGGGATTATTTGGACTACAAGATCCAACCAGATTCTAGAACAAGATTTGATAAGTAATAGTCAAAAAATTGGTATTCATTTATCAACAGATTTTTTTCTTCCATTTGAACTCATTTCAATAATTCTTTTAGTTGCTTTAATAGGTGCAATTGCTGTAGCTGGTAAATAAGAAATCTTTCAAAATAGGAATACAACTCAAACTTTTTCTAGATTATCACA